TACTAGTGTTCCTACCCCAAGTGATAGATGATTGATTACACGATGGTATATATTCTTTATAAAGGACCAGAAATACCTTGCTTACGTATCATTGGGAAGTGCATTAACATAAATACGGCGGTAAGAAGAGGTAATACAAAAGTGTGTAAACTATAAAAACGAGTCAAAGTGGATTGTCCTACACTAGCACTTCCGCGTAATAACTCTACCAGAGGCGAGCCTATTACAGGAATAGCGTCTGGTACGCCTGTTACAATTTTTACTGCCCAATAACCAATTTGGTCCCGAGGTAAGGAATAACCAGTTACACCAAAAGATGCGGTCAATACACCCAAAACCACACCTGTAACCCAAGTCAATTCACGAGGTTTTTTAAAGCCGCCGGTGAGATACACGCGAAATACGTGCAGGATCATCATTAGGACCATCATACTTGCCGACCATCGATGAACTGATCGGATTAACCAACCAAAATTAGCTTCAGTCATTATATATTGAACAGAAGCAAAGGCCTCCGTAACGGTCGGACGATAATAAAAAGTCATAGCAAACCCGGTAGCTACTTGTACCAAAAAACAAGTAAGCGTAATTCCCCCTAGACAATAAAATATGTTGACGTGAGGAGGAACATATTTACTAGTTATATCATCGGCAATTGCCTGAATCTCAAGACGTTCTTCGAACCAATCATAGATTTTATTGAGATAGGTAAATCAAGGGGACCCCCCCGGAGAACCGTATATGAAAATTTCATCTCGTACGGCTCAAACAGAAACACCCAAATACTAGTTCTAACGGATGTGTGTAATATAAAGTTTGAAATTTATTAATTCTATGATTTATGATTCAATTTTTTTTTGAAGATACTAAAGAATAAAAATCCGAAAGCTCTTCTTTGTGGTTATAATGCCAAAAAATCAAGTCGGCTCATTCGTCTATATATTGATCGTTATAGGCCTCTTGAATCTTCTATTTACCTATTTTCTTTGGTGTTATTTATGTGTAATGCGGCTTTACTGCTGTTTTCTTTATTATTGATAGGAATTCTCTTGTTAAGACCCTATGAATTGATTAAAACCTCAGATTCATACTAAAACCACGATGATTCAATAAAACCCTTTCAAACTAAGTCTAAGTCCCAAAATTCCCTGAGTAAGAACCATTGGATCATCACTTATTCAATGAATAGATATAATGACTAAAAATCCAAACCAAAGAAACCTTTGTTTTGTCCTTTGATCAAAATAAGCATAAACGAAAGTTTGAAAGAATAAAAATATTTCTATTTATAACTTCTAACTCTTTGAAAAAATTTTTTGAAGTCCGGACACGAGGTCTGACTATTAAGTATGAATCATAGTTCTAATAGTAATCTATTTCATATATTCCGTGCTCCAGATACTAGAATGAATATCCGACGAAGTAAAACCATCTCTATCAAGATGACAGACCCATTCTCTGTACTATCCATAGGATCATTTATACCAAGTCACACACTCATATTCCGGAAATACAGAAACAAAGAAATTCCACGGTCAAACTACCAAAATAGAATGGGATAAAAATCAGAAACCTAAACGCTTCACTTTGTATTGAAAAAGCCAGTTAATGGTTCTTGTGAATCTAATTCATTGAAATTCCATCCAGTAAAATGGAAGAATTATAAATCTCCAAAATAATAGATAGGAATATCGCGAATAGAGCCATTGCGAGACCCATCAAAGGAGTAGTTCCCCACCCAGGAGCTACTTTACCATATTCTGAATTCAATGGTTTCAATAAACTCCCCGCATTAGTTCGTTTTGGGCGGCCAGATCTAGAACTACCTTCAACGGTTTGTGTAGCCATAATATTTTATATTCAGTAAGATCTGTTGACTTTGTATACCATTCCGTTGTAAATAAATGATCTTATCATAGATCCATTGTGGTCTTAAAACTTTATAATGTCTTAAAACTATATAATCATGGAAACAGCAACCCTAGTTGCCATCTTTTTATCTGGTTTACTTGTAAGTTTTACTGGGTACGCCTTATATACTGCTTTTGGGCAACCCTCTCAACAACTAAGAGATCCATTCGAGGAACACGGGGACTAGTTGAAGTACGGATCCTCCCAATATTGGGAGGATCCGTACTTCAATTGAGATAATGACAAATCATTTCACCTTTTTAGTTGGAACTTTAGGCGGATCTCGAAAAAAGATAGCGAAAAAAATTATTCCTAGAGTTGAGACTAAAAGGAATGTATAAACCAATGCTTCCATAGATTCGATCGTGGTTTACAATTATAGCTTCCATACCTGTTTATTTGGGATCGTCTCCCGGATAAATAAAGAACAAGAGTCAAAGAAAAGGCAGTGATTCAAATCAAGATTTATCTGGTACCCCATCTAAAAATCACAAAAAGAAAATAAAAATGAAAAGTAACAAGTAACAAAGCATATTGTATCAGACTACTTGTCTTCTTGTAGTTGGATCTCCAAGTTTTTGGAATGCTCCAAATTCCACTTGAGCATCTAAATCTGGATCAATACCAGCAAAAACATCTCGAAACAAGGTTCTAGCACCATGCCAAATGTGTCCGAAGAAGAAGAGCAAAGCAAACGAAGCATGTCCAAAAGTAAACCAACCCCGTGGACTGCTACGAAAAACACCATCGGATTTCAAAGTAGCACGATCTAATTCAAAAATCTCACCCAATTGAGCACGTCTAGCATATTTTTTCACAGTAGCGGGATCGCTATAACTGACTCCGTTGAGTTCGCCGCCATAGAACTCGACAGTTACACCTACTTGTTCGACACTATATTTTGATTCCGCCCTTCTAAAAGGAACATCGGCTCTAACAATTCCGTCTCCGTCTACCAAAACAACCGGAAATGTTTCAAAAAAAGTAGGCATACGACGTACAAAAAGTTCGCGCCCCTCTTTATCTCTAAAGATAGGATGTCCTAACCACCCAACAGCTATTCCATCCCCGTTGTCCATTGAGCCCGCTCTGAATAACCCCCCCTTTGCCGGATTATTGCCGATGTAATCATAAAAAGCTAGTTTTTCGGGAATTTTAGACCAAGCTTCAGATAAACTTTGATTTTCAGCCAACCCAGCACCAATTCTTCGATATATTTCTTGTTGGAAGTATCCTTGATCCCATTGATAACGAGTGGGACCAAATAATTCAATCGGGGTAGTTGCTGAACCATACCACATAGTTCCAGCAACTACAAAAGCGGCAAAAAAGACAGCAGCAATACTACTGGAAAGGACGGTTTCAATATTTCCCATACGTAATCCTTTGTATAGGCGTTGAGGTGGACGTACACTAAGATGGAATAGACCCGCCAATATGCCCAAGGTCCCTGCTGCAATATGATGAGAGGCTATTCCTCCCGGAACAAAAGGATCAAAACCCTCCACACCCCACGCTGGATTTACGGATTGTACCCTTCCAGTTAGTCCATAAGGATCGGACACCCATATTCCAGGACCATACAATCCTGTTACATGAAATGCACCAAAACCAAAGCAAGCCACCCCTGATAGAAATAAATGAATTCCAAAGATCTTAGGCAAATCCAAAGAGGGTTTTCCTGTACGTTCATCAGTAAATATTTCTAGATCCCAATACACCCAATGCCAGATAGCTGCCAAAAAGCACAAGCCCGAAAACACAATATGTGCCCCGGCCACACCTTCGTAACTCCAAATACCCGGATTCGTTACAGTACCCCCTGTGATACTCCAACCGCCCCATGAATTGGTTATTCCTAAACGAGTCATGAAGGGTATAACGAACATACCCTGTCTCCACATTGGATCAAGAACAGGATCAGAAGGATCAAAAACTGCTAATTCGTATAGAGCCATCGAACCGGCCCAACCAGCAACCAGAGCTGTATGCATTATATGGACAGAAATCAAACGACCGGGATCATTCAATACGACGGTATGAACACGATACCAAGGCAAACCCATGGAAATACCCCTTTATCAATGAAAAATAGACACAATGTAACTTTATTGCATTGGAAAAAACTATGCTGTGGACCCTCTTTTTAGTGGATTATCTTGGGGAAAGAATTAATATTTGTTTGATTTGTTTGATTCTTTTCAATTACTTTTAGTAATAATGAAACTATTTTGTTCGTAGGAACAAAAAGAAGCAGATCTATTCTACACCCGATAAGTACCAATACGCAATGGTAGGGGAGTTGATACCATTTTCTATGAGTGAATGCATATATATATTTGTTCATCATTCAAAGGACTTATTTGTAATAATTTTCCTTTATTCATTTTGTCTTCTTTATCTTTTTTTATAAACTTAGTCAATCTATGGATAAAATATGATAAAGGCCAATATTAGTAGGACACTAAATCCATTGTTACGCTTTCACATCAAAGTGAGATATAGTACTTAATTTTTCTTTTATTTAATGCCTATTGGTGTTCCAAGAGTACCTTTTCGAAGTCCTGGAGAGGAAGATGCATTGTGGATTGACGTATAGTGCGACTTGTCAGATATATTGGGTCATATGGTATTTCCCCATTCTCTTCCCCGATCGAGATATCCTCCCCTTCGCCCAAGAAAGATTGATTGAATTATCAAAAATTTGGAGCGTGAAGTTCAATTAGATCCATTTTTTCGGGAGGGTATACAGATTAATATTATCAATTAGAATAATTTATGGTTATCTTGGTTAGGCCAATAAAATGAAGTATCCAGGCTCCGTTTAGAAAAAAACCGGTAAAAAATCTATTTATGATTACTATTTCTATCATATTCTATTTCTTTATATATTTATAATAGAAGTGATCTCAAACAGTTAATCAATCGAGTAATATGATGAATGCATTGAATATCTGTTGTAAGACATGAAATAAATTGTAAAAAGGAAGTCGTAGCAAAAGGACGTGGTATTGGGGCATTTGTCATATATGTGCAAATCCAAATCGGGCGGATCTTTACTCGGAGTAGAGCATAAACCTAAAAAAATTGAAGAAGCCCATTCAGGAACAAGAAAATTACATCGCGATTGAGATTGTATCTCGATGAAACAATACATCAATGAAAAGTTAGTTAGATAAATTTAGTAATTTTTTTTTATAGATAAACAAAACAGGCCAAAACCCATCTTTTTTGAAAAATGAAAGAAAAGCCCCTTTTTATACCTGGTATGAAAAAAAAAAATAAAATAAAAGAAAGCGCTAGAATCTACATCTACACATTGATTCTTTTTTTTTTCGTTATTTTTGTTGAACCGTATGCATCAAAAGGTGCATGTACGGTTTCTAAGGGATACAACTTTATCCCAATCAACCGACTTTATCGAGAAAGATTACTTTTTTTAGGCCAAGGGGTTGATAGCGAGATCTCGAATCAACTTATTGGTCTTATGGTATATCTCAGTATAGAGGATGATACCAAAGATCTATATTTGTTTATAAATTCTCCTGGCGGATGGGTAATACCCGGAGTAGCTATTTATGATACTATGCAATTTGTGCGACCAGATATACAGACAATATGCATGGGATTAGCCGCTTCAATGGGATCTTTTATTCTGGTCGGAGGAGAAATTACCAAACGTCTAGCATTCCCTCACGCTTGGCGCCAATGAGTTTTTTATTTGATTTGAGAGAAAAAAGAAGACTATGCCTTCGCGCTATATGAAATATGAATATTAAGTAATAATAGCATGGCACTTCGAATTCGATATGATAAATTTTTTTAACCCTTAAATTATGTATCGAAAGAGTAGTATGAGATAAAAGGTATTTCCGATTTTATCTAATCTATCGGGAGGCCTATTTCAGCGTCACAAACTTTTTTGTTTTCACGCCGGGAGGCTCTTACACAATATTTAGGTTATGAAAGAATATGAAAATAAAAAAAAATTTATTTGAAAAAAAAAAAAAAAAGAAACTTTGGGATTGCTAAATAACAGACGAAATAAATATATAAAGCAACGGAGCCATCATAGTATTTTTGAACTACTCCAAAAACAAAAAGAAGGGTGGTTATTGGATCATTTACCAACCCGAGTCTGATAGACCCTATATTTAATTTATTTGATATTTAAGTAAGGTAAAAACGAATTCCATTATAGAGCCGTATGCAATGCGTAAAAGATGCCTGTACGGTTGTTCAATTATATATTTTATTATTCTTTATCTCTTCACCTTATCATCATGCGAGATAGAATAAACATTTATTATGTTATATCATCAGGGTAATGATCCATCAACCTGCTAGTTCTTTTTATGAGGCACAGACGGGAGAATTTATCTTGGAAGCGGAAGAACTTTTGAAGCTGCGCGAAACCGTCACAAGGGTTTATGTACAAAGGACAGGTAAACCCTTATGGGTTGTATCCGAAGATATGGAAAGAGATGTTTTTATGTCAGCAACAGAAGCCCAAGCTCATGGAATTGTTGATCTTGTAGCGACTGAATAAAAAAGAAAAAATAACAAAAATTTCAGACGAATTGATGATTTGAGATTTTATCTTCTTACCGGATTTAATATTCTATTCATTAATCTATTAATATAGAAATAAAATAATTCATAATCATCCGGTTAAGATCGATCTAAACCAGCCCATTATGTATATGATTCAATATGCCAACTATTAAACAACTTATTAGAAACACAAGACAGCCAATCAGAAATGTCACGAAATCCCCCGCTCTTGGGGGATGTCCTCAGCGACGAGGAACATGTACTAGGGTGTATGTGCGACTCGTTCAGATCATGGGCTAGGACAAAAGAAAGAAAACAATTGATCCAGTATCAACGATCAGTACCAGTGAATAGACTAGAATGGAAGAACTCCATTCAATATCTAAAAATAAAAAAGATCTATCCTTCTATTGTGGTATCAAATGTATGGTTTCCGTTGGTGCAAATCCAATCAACTCCATTTTAAATTTAAGATGAGAAAGAATTCTCCATTGATAGCAAATGATATCCATTAAGCAGGGGAAATACTATTTTAAAAAGAAGAAAAATTATGCCTTACTCTTGCAAGAACGGACTAACAGGGTCAGCTACTCAGCTAATCTTCATAATTAAATACCGTTACTGTATAAGTAGATCTCATTGTGAAAGACCTCGTACTGGATAATTATGGGTAGAGCCAAAGAGTGTGAACTGTACAAGTTAACAATAACATTGATTAAATGAAAGAAGGGCTCCGGTGTATAGAGAGGACCTCACCGTTTAAGAAGTAACCATAGAAACGATGGAACCCACTATATCCATTTATATTTACTACTTTTATGTTTTATGTGTTTTTGATACCTAATATCAATACAATTTTTTCTAGGCATTTCACCTAGAAAAAAAAAAAAAAAAATCGTGGTCGGGAAGGTTATAGTAGCAAAAGCCATTGGAATTTAAATTTTATACATTGGAAGAATCCGTTTTGTTATTAATAGACTAGGATACGGGAAGGGAATAACTGAAAGAAAGGAAATCAATTAGTTATTCATCAAAGTTTCATTTATTCAATGACCAGAATTAAACGAGGGTATATAGCTCGAAGACGTAGAACAAAAATTCGTTTATTTGCATCAACCTTTCGAGGGGCTCATTCAAGACTTACTCGTACTATTACTCAACAGAAAATAAGAGCTTTGGTTTCGGCTCATCGGGATAGAGGTAGACAAAAGAGAGATTTTCGTCGGTTGTGGATCACTCGGATAAATGCAGTAATTCGCGAGAATAAAGTATACTTCAGTTATAGTAAATTTATACACAATCTGTACAAGAGACAGTTACTTCTTAATCGTAAAATACTTGCACAAATAGCTATATTAAATAAGAGTTGTCTTTATATGATTTCCAATGAGATCATAAAATAAAGAGATTGGAAGGAATCCGTTGGAATAGTTTAAATGGAGTTCCCTGGAGAATGAACTCTGGGAAGGTAGAGTAGAAATTAGTATGATAAAATATGATAAAGTCATCAAAATGAAGAAAGACGTTAAATAAAAAATATTTATTCCTCTTCTCCCATTTTTTTTCTTACGACAGGACATTTCGATTTTACGATTTTTCGAACAAAAAAAAAAACGTCAATCCGCATTTGAGTTTGGATTGGAATTTTATTTTGATTCAATTCAATTGAAGAGTCAACCTATTTTTTTCTGGTTCTAAGACCAGCAGCTCTAGCGGTTGACTCGCTTCTTTCAAATTGTTTCTCATTATTAAGAAAAGGTAACGGAGATAAAATACGAGCTTGTTTTATAGCAATAGTAATTAATCGTTGTTGTTTTAAGGTCAATCTATTCACCCGTCTAGATAATATTTTTCCTTGTTCGCTAATAAATCGACTAATTAAACTCATGTTTCTATAATCAATTCGATCCCCCGATTGGATCGGAGGCAAACGCCTACGAAAAGATCGCTTAGATTTAAGAAAGATTCGCTTGGATTTATCCATGGTTTGTTTATTCCTTATCCTGAAAATCCCAATCCTATTTCTTAATTCTACATCATCTTTGATCCGATCGAAATAGGATTTGGTTTGTTTATATTTATTTGTTTATATTTAAATAAATTAAATTATATTTAATAAATAATAAATAAATTATATAAATAATATAATAAATAAATTATATAAATAATAAATAAATTATATTTAATAAATAAATTTAAATAAATTAATTAAATTAATAAATTATATTTAAATAAATTAAATTATATTTAAATAAATTAAATTAAATTATATTTAAATAAATTCAAAAAAAAATTCAAATAAATTATATATATTATATATATATATTGTTATATATAATATGTAATTTTTCATCTTCCTTGGAAGACTGACACACGAGCGATCGGTTCGATCTATTTCTTTATCTCCCCATGAATCGTATGTTTGTAACAACAGGGACAGAATTTTCTCAATTCCAATCGACTAGGCGTATTGTGTCGATTCTTTTGAGTAATATATCTGGAAATGCCCATTGATTCCTTATTAACACGATTTCGAACACAACTGGTACATTCCAAAATAACCGTTACTCGGACATCTTTACCCTTAGCCATGAACCTCCTTTGGTTTTTGATTCATTCAATTCTTTAATTTTCCGACCCGAAGCAAGGAAGAAGAAAGGACACAAAAATAGAAGCAGGTAACTCGAAATCAAATTATGAAAGAAATATTTTGTTGCAATCAATATAGTAATAAATAATAAGTAATATAATGATTAATAAGTAATATAATGATTTCTAACTATATTTATAATTTTTAATTGCCGTACAGTATTTCATTTTCAGTTAAGTATCTTGTATGATATTGTTGCCCCAACCACCGCATTTCCATTCTATTATTAATTTAATTTGAGCCTGAGCCCGAGTTCATAGTTTCACTGAGGGTGAAACCGCTTTTTCTTTGTTTTTTTTTTTTTTAGAAAGAATAAGTAAAAAAAGAAAAAAAGAAAAAACAAAGAAAAAAAGAAGGGAGGGGTAGGGATTAGTTACAGATATTTGATTGTATCTCTAATCTTCTTCCCCTTCCCATATCAATAGCTAGAATGAAAAAAAGGGGAATATCAACGCATCCGGAAAAAAACGATTGATCTCTATCAATAAACCTGCTAAAGACCCGAACCATAGAGTACTTACTACCGGTGCCACGGAGAGATATGTTTTTAGATCTCGCATTTTAAAAACTCCTCTTTCTGTATTCGTTATTGTAATTTTATTGTAATTTGTAATACATAATGGTAATACATATATGACCGGATGTGTATATGTAGTTAATGACTTACCACTTGTACGCGGAGTTCCTAATTCAAATTGAAATGTACAAAATAGATATTTATTAAAAGAAAAAAATACGTCCATTTCCGCCTTAAATTCCTAAAAAATATTCATTTTTTGTGGTAGATTTCATATTTATTTCATACTTTATATAAGTCTTTTACCATATTATATGTTTGTTATATGATATATGAGACCAAAAGGAAGAAGGAAGAAATGATAAGAT